GCCCTTTTCTAGTATTTACTAGAAAATTTTCTCCTTTCTTTTTTTCTTCTTTCTATAGTGGAGATAGTCGCACGTAATGACAGATCACGGCCATATTATTAAAAGCTTGCGGTAAGAAGGGGTTTCGTTCTAGCGCCCGGAAATAATATTCCAAAGCCTTTGTATGCTCTCCATTGCTTGTGTGTATAAGGCCTATGTTATATAGTATATAACTTCGATCATAGGGATCAATTTCTAGTCGCGTAGCTTCATAATAATTCTGCAAAGCTTCCGCATAATTTCCTTCGGATTGAGCCAACATCCGTTACGGTCGTTCATTCTATTCAATTCAAAAAATCTCCGTTCCAAAACCGTACATGAGGTTTTCATCTCATACGGCTTCTCCCTTCTGTACATAGTACTAAGCAAAAAATCTATAGAATAAAAATAGAATTAGTCCCATCTCATTATGGACCGAAGGGGGCTGGTATTTTTCCAAGAAATCTCTAGCCAACCTTCCCCCAAGAGGTTTTTCTTAACACCAACAAATTCTATTAATGCTAGAATGATAGCTCCAAGAATTTCTTTGTTCTCAACGCCTCCTATTTATAGGAATTAGCCACTTCAACGACCTTTGATGGTTATAAGGGTATCCAAAGTACAAACCTGATGGTTGTTTGTTATCCTAACCATTCTTCCCAACCCTGATACCAACCAGGAAAGGGCTAATTTCTAACAAAGTTTTTCTATTGTTGATTCCTATTTCGATGTGTAGTGCTTTTCTCCCCTATGCTGCCTATTGGTACTAGTAGAGTCGGATTGGCCTGTAATACAGAACCTATCCTGTAGGTGTAACCTTTCGCTCAATACTCAAATCTACAATTGAAGCATCTGAGGCCGCATCAATCGAGGATACACGACAGAAGGAATTGTTAGTTCACCTCACCTTCCCCAAGCGTGGGTTTCCTTTACTAATTTTGTTCTCTCTATGCGAACCCCCTCTCTTTCTCGTAAGAATGAGATGTAGGTAGGGCTAAAAAAAAAAAAAAGTCAAATCGCACCATCTCTATAATAAGTAAATGCCCTTTTTTCCCCGGAGGTTGTCGGAATTATTTGCAATAAAATATTGGCTACAATCGAAGAGGTCTTATCAATGAAATTTCCATTTATACGGGATCTAGGCATAATTCCCAACCCATTCTATATAGAATTCTTTTCATTCTATCACAAAATAACATAAAAACAAAACATTCGATTCTTATAAATCGATCCATATGCTCTAAATGGATAAGAGAGGTATAGATTTTCCGCTCAGCTCAAATTGTCTTCTTTTCTTTCTGTTTGGACAAGAAGAGATATAAAATATTTGACTAAGATTAGATTTCATTCCACTTTCCTATTTCTCAACAACAACTTCTCTCATCAGCTATTTCGCGCTTTCAAAGTCATTAATTGCCCCATACCCTTTTTTATATTTAGATTGTATGGCGTAACGTACCTTATGCAAATAGAATTCTAGGGTTCCTTTATTTTCTTATGGAATAAGAAGAATTCTTCCATTCTCTTTTTATTTAGGTTTTCCCCAAAGAAAAAGTTTTCGAAGGAGCGGAATTCCTAGTAAAAAAAAAAATACTGGATCCTTTCACTTAGATGAAAAGGAATTTTTCCCATAGGGCCTTGGAATCCCCGAGCCGTTGTGGCTGTACTGCAGGAATACGAAAACTCGCTATTCACTCAGTTTATTTTCCATAATAAGATTATGGAGGAGAGATGGCCGAGCGGTTCAAGGCGTAGCATTGGAACTGCTATGTAGACTTTTGTTTACCGAGGGTTCGAATCCCTCTCTTTCCGTTTTTCTTAGATTCATCAATGTTAGCGATCACAATGTAGCAAATTAAATAACAATTTATTCCAGCAATAATACCTTTATTTAATAGAAATTCTCTATACTAAATTACCGTGGTATGTAAAATCGAGGAAATAACAAAAAAGAAAAAAGGATCCTAGGGTTAATCTATTTCTGCTAGGTGAACGGGAAAATACGAATTAAGAGACTTAGGTCGATTTAGTTCAGGGAAAGGGGAACAAAATTCTATGAACCTTTCCTTTTTTCGTTAAGTTCAAGTCTGGCGAGAGTAATATTCTACAACTAACAACTCATTTACTTTGAGACCGACCCACTTCCTATCTAGAATTTTTTTTACTAGTCCTTTATATTGCAATGTGTCAACCGTCAAATGCTTTGGCAATTTACCCGGATCGGATGAAGCAATAGAATTTTGAACCAGACGTTTTGATCGTTGGTTATCCTTCGTAGTAATAATATCTCGGGGTTTGCAACGAAAACTTGGTATATCAACTATACGACCATTAACTAAAATATGTCTATGGTTAACTAATTGCCGGGCCCCAGGAATGGTTGAAGCCATACCCAATCGAAAAAGGATATTATCCAAACGCATTTCAAGTAATTGTAGTAAAACCTGACCTGTGGATCTTTTTGCTTTTCCAGCGATATGTACATATCTAAGTAATTGGCGTTCTGTCAGACCATAATGAAAACGCAATTTCTGTTTTTCTTGAAGACGAATACGATATTGCTCTTTTTTCCCAGAATGGAATTTCTTTTTCTGATTACTTCCGGATTTAGGCGTTTTTCTAGTGAGTCCTGGTAAAGCTCCCAGACGGCGTATTTTTTTTAAACGAGGCCCTCGATAACGGGACATGAAGACTCCTTTTTTATTTTATTGAAATTTCATTTTACACAATAAATTTCATTCTATTTACATTACGGAATACATCGAAATTCAAACTGAATTAAACTAAAGGATAAACAGAGTAAAATCTACTAAAAGTACCACAAAAAAATGGAATTTCATCAACATCCGGATTTTTTGTATATATATTATTTATTTTTATGCTTTGTATCTAGCAAAATTGTAAGGTAGAACGGTATAATAGACCCTCGATTCCCCATTTAATTTAGAGAAAAAGAGAAATTCTTGTTCATGGAACATCGATAGAGAAAAAAGCCGACTATCGGATTTGAACCGATGACCCTCGCATTACAAATGCGATGCTCTAACCTCTGAGCTAAGTGGGCTTACATAACAGAAATAGTGTAACAAATAGAAATATATATAGGAAATCCGTAAAATGTCAGATCTTAATTATTAATCTTAGTTATTAACTAGTTCGAAATTGGAAGTTCTACTTAGAATTAGTATTAGTACTTAGAATTAGTATTAGTAATAGTAAAAAAAAAAATACTAGAATTTCATAAAGTTAGCTTGATATGCTTAACTAAATGATATTCTTAAATAGGATTCTAGAATTTATTGAACTTTCTTTTTTTTTTCTCTAATTCGCAAATGGATTTTTCTATTTTCTAATAGAATCTATTCAAAATTCTATATTGAATTTTATTTCAGATATTTTCAATTTGATATGGATCGGGCGAGTAATCTAATGCATATACATTTTTAAGATGTTTTTTTATTTGTTAATAATTTAAGGATAAATAGTTCACTAAGGAGAAGATGGAATCATAGCAAATGAAATTTCTAATTCAGATTAGAAAAAAAAAGAATGAATATCAAGCGTTATAGTATGATTTTGAATACTCTAAAAAAGGAAGGAGGGAGGCGGGAGAGAGAAAAACTTTTGGATATATTCATTCCGATTGATTTGCAAATATATCAACGATAGAATCAATTCAATTCTGAATTGCAATAAGCGAGCGGGGTCTCTCAAATAGAGATGAGCTGCTAGACTACGTCGAATAATGAATTCAATGCTTCAAAAAAAACTAAGAGATGGATGAAATTATACAAGTAATCCTGGTTTCAAAGAAAAAGAAAATGGGGATATGGCGAAATCGGTAGACGCTACGGACTTGATTGTATTGAGCCTTGGTATGGAAACCTGCTAAGTGTTAACTTCCAAATTCAGAGAAACCCTGGAATGAAAAATGGGCAATCCTGAGCCAAATCCCTGTTTTAAAAAACAAGTGGTTCTCAAACTAGAACCCAAAGGAAAAGGATAGGTGCAGAGACTCAATGGAAGCTGTTCTAACGAATCGAAGTAATTACGTTGTGTTGGTAGTGGAACTCCCTAGAAATTATAGAAAGAAGGGCTTTATACATCTAATACACACGTATAGATACTGACATAGCAAACGATTAATCACAGAACCCATATCATAATATAGGTTCTTTATTTTATATATATTTTTTTTAGAATGAAATTAGGAATGATTTTGAAATAGAAAATTCTGAATTTTTTGAGAATTATTGTGAATCCATTCCAATCGAATATTTCATAATCAAATCCTTCAACTCATTGTTTTGAGATCTTTAAAAAAGTGGATTAATCGAACGAGGATAAAGAGAGAGTCCCATTCTACATGTCAATACTGACAACAATGAAATTTCTAGTAAAAGGAAAATCCGTCGACTTTATAAGTCGTGAGGGTTCAAGTCCCTCTATCCCCAAACCCTCTTTTATTCCCTAAACATATTTTATTCCCTAACCATAGTAGTTATCCTTTTATCAATGGGTTTAAGATTCATTAGCTTTCTCATTCTACTCTTTCACAAAGGAGTGCGACGAGAACTCAATGAATCTTATGCTATTCATTAAATAGATGATTTCTTTTTTATTTGATAGGACTACCCCCCCTCCCATTTCCAAATTTGGAATGGAATACTTTATTGATTTTTTAGTCCCTTTAATTGACATAGATGCAAATACTCTACTAGGATGATGCACAAGAAAGGGTCAGGATAGCTCAGTTGGTAGAGCAGAGGACTGAAAATCCTCGTGTCACCAGTTCAAATCTGGTTCCTGGCACAGAAAAAAAGGATCTACCGAATGGATATTGATACAAATATCTTGAGATGAATTGGGGTGCATATTCATTAATAATATAGATAGTATAGAGTAAGTAGATAAATATCTAAACACTTCTTTTTAGAAAAGGGTTAAAATCTCTGGTTTTTTTCTTTATGGTATAGAAAGAGGGGAGATTAGATTAGGTGCCCTTTTCTTCATTTTTGCATTTCTTATTAATTTTGTATGCCGCTATTCTAAAGAATTTTTTTATTCTTGCTTATCCTACTTTCCTAGTTGTTCTAAGTAATCCGCGCGGTACAAAGTTCGTGGTAGGAACTTTTTTGAGTCATTGTATTTTTCTGTTTATACGAAGGAAACAAATATGTGATTTTCCAAATTTGAAAATCGAAATGAAGCCCTTTTTGTTCAGTCTATCTGGATCTTTTTGTATAATATAATAGGAATTAATTAGAATATAATTAAGTATTTCGTTTCGTCTAGGAACAGAATGTAAAAATATTCCTTGACTTGAATAAAATCTGGAGTTGTATAAGTGAACATGAATTTATTATCATTCAATGAGCATCTTGTATTTCATAGAAATTGGGGGTTATATAGTCCTTACGTAAGGGCCAGCCTATCCAACTTTCAGGCATTAAGATACGTTTAAGACGTGGATGATTATCATAAGAAATTCCCACCATATCATAAGATTCGCGTTCTTGAAAATCGGCACTTCTCCAAACCCAGAAGACAGACGGGATTCTAGGATTATCTTTTTGGGCAAAGACTTTTATGCATACTTCTTCTGGGTTATCTATACCATACTGTATTCTCGTAAGATGATACACGCTAGCTAAAGATCCGCCGGGTGCTACGTCATAAGCACATTGGGAACGTAAATAATTGTAACCATATACATATAAAATAACAGCAATGGAATCCCAATCCCCCGCTTTTATTTGTAAAGTCTCTATTCCTCGGTGATCGAAGCCCAAAGATCTATGAACCACCTCATGTTTGACTAGCCAATTAGATAACCAACCCTGCTGCATTGTCTTGATCTCTCCCCCTTTGTATAAATATTTCATATTTCAAATGCAAGTTTGAAAGATTGCACTGCTCTTTCTTTTTCTGCACAAAAGAACCCCTCCTAATTCACTAATTTGTAGGAAGATATTGGACTTTTAGATTTGAAAAAAGTTTCAGAAGATATATCTAAAGTAGATGGTGATCGATAGAGCAATTCTTGTTCGTAAGTTCCAGTGTGAGTACTGCGCCGAACATAAAGCTTGTGACGGGTAGTAAAAGATCTATTTTTATTTTGACTTTGACATAGAGTTCGATCCTCCACTATTTCTCGGGATATCTTCTTACGAAGTTTTGTTAGGGCATCTATAACAGCCTCTGGTTTAGGCGGGCAACCCGGCAGATAGACATCCACAGGAATTAACTTATCAACTCCGCGAACAGTACTATAGGAATCCGTACTGAACATTCCCCCTGTAATAGTACAGGCTCCCATAGCAATCACGTATTTTGGTTCAGGCATTTGCTCATATAATCGCACTAAAGATGGAGCCATTTTCATTGTTACCGTACCTGCTGTTAAAATTAGGTCCGCTTGCCTAGGACTCGATCTTGGTACCAATCCATAACGATCAAAGTCGAATCGCGAGCCTATTAATGAAGCAAATTCAATGAAACAACAACTGGTACCATATAGAAGGGGCCATAAACTGGAGAGTCTTGACCAATTCGAAAGATCGTTTGGTGTAGTTGAAATAACGGAATTGGAACTTGTTTGGTCGAGTAACGGAAACTCAATCAAACTCATAATTGTCTCAATGGAATCTTTTCCTTCTATTTTTTTTTTTTTTTCTGAATATTCAGTTAAGACCATTCCAAGGCTCCTTTTCGCCATGCATAAACTAAACCAACAACTAGGATAAGCACAAAAATGAAAGCTTCGATAAAAACGGATACACCCAATACGTCGAAACTCATTGCCCAAGGATAGAGAAAGACCGTTTCCACATCAAAAACAACAAAAACTAGTGCAAACATGTAATAGCGTATTCGGAATTGTAACCAAGCCCCCCCCATGGGTTCTATACCCGATTCATAACTAGAAAGCTTCTCTGGTCCTTCACTAACAGGGGCTAAAAGTCCAGAAATCCAAAATACCAAAATAGGAATAAGGCTTGCTATTATTAGAAATGTCCAAAAAATATCATATTCGTGAAGCAGAAACATAAATGTACTCCTATTAATGTGGAATAGGCGGAACTTAATTAGTCAATTCAAGTTGACATGACATTGTCAATTTATCCAGAGCTTCTCTCTTTTCCTCGGTGAAACAAGAATGCGTTTTGCTCAAACCAAAGGTAAAAAGTGGCTTACTTTAGCCTTTGTTTCTTTTGTAACATGTCTCTCCTTAAGGATTCATCCAATGGAATCCCCACTTTCTTTGGATTTATCATCTATTTAGATATGAATAGACCTAATTCTTATACAAAGAAAACTCTTTCGCTTCACTTTGTCTCGCTTTCTCTAAAATCTCTAGAAAAAAAGAATTGCTCTACCCTTTATTTAATGATAGTCAGAGACTATTAAATAAAAAAGAAAATACTTACTACTAATTAGATTAGAACCTAATTAAAATGGGATAACTAATGTATGCATCCTAATGAGGAGTAATACTAAAAAAAAAAAAAAAAGAACTCTATTTAAGAATTATGAAACAGAATATCCAGTTTTATTATTTACTCTTTCTTTTTTTTTTATTTAACGCAGATCGATTTAGATAATGTATATTTAGATAATGTATATTATAGTAATATACTTCAAACAAAATAGGAATTCGCAAAATGGAGAAAATCGTTGCAGTCATTATAGGAAAGTATAGGGACTTAGAACATATCCTATTTGAAGGAGGATGGAGTCAAATCAGTTAAGGGATCCTTCCTTCTATTGATTTGATCAAAATTCTTTTTTCTTTTCCTGTCTCTATGATTTTCCATGAATGGGGCCTATGGTAATGCTTTTACCTCTATTCTATGGCGCAATAGATCGTCGAGTCTATAAAAAAAAGTACTAATAAGGAAAAAAACTATACTAAAGGAAACATAAGATATCCATCCTAAAATGAAAAGATATCCATCCTAAAATGAAAAAAAAAGACGTATATATTAGGGCTATACGGATTCGAACCGTAGACCTTCTCGGTAAAACAGATCAAACGGATTATTATCGAAATGATTCGAACTGTTTCAAAGACCCAACATGCATTTTTATTTTTCTGCATTGGGCTCTTTCATCAACTGATGTAAAGATCAGTTAATCCGCCATAGTTTTTCTTTAGGGAAAGATAAAAAGATGGCTCCCTGTGCTCTGATTGATTATTTTTCTTATGATCTATCTAGGAGCAATACCAAAGTGTTTCAAAGGAGGATTACCTTGACTTAGGTCTGCCTCCGGCCTAAATTAAATCAACCTAAGTGAAATGGAGTCTCTATCGTTCCGCTACAAGAGTTTACTATGAGACTTCATACACCTTAAAGTTCATAGAACGAAAAGAAGTTTTTTGGAGGCCCTTATCCTCATTACGCCTAGCATTGAGTGGGCTGGATATTTACCTTATCAACTAGCAAATCAATAGGGGTTCTATTTGATTAAGTACCTGAATTGGCACCTGAATCGGACTGAACCGACTGTTTGTCAGGCTACTGTTCTCCTATTCTTTCGAATCCATGAAGTAAGACATTGATTTTGCAATAAGTTCAATTATGTTCATTGCATAATAAGTTCCCTTGAAAAGCATTGGCGCACGTGTAAGCGAGTTGCTCTACCGAACTGAGCTATAGCCCTTGTCAGAAATATCTTAACATATAGATAATTTCTTGTCAAGATGAATATTCTCTAATGCCAGAGGATATTCCTATGATATGTTTACTATGTTATATAGTAAACATATCAATAACGGGGGGGGTATTGCTTATAAAAAGGATTCGATCTATAATCCATCGAAGTAATGGGGCTTCTTTTGTGGTGATAAATTGCCTACTTAACTCAGTGGTTAGAGTATTGCTTTCATACGGCGGGAGTCATTGGTTCAAATCCAATAGTAGGTAGGTAGGTAGAAAAATTACTAGATAGCATTGGACTTACTTCGCTTCGCTATCTAATAACTTTTTCTACCCTTCTTTCCTTTTTCTTTGTATCAACGAAACCTTTGAATTGTCTTCAATTGGATGGGGGAATCCAATTGACAGCCTCGACTCGTATCCTAGCTCGTCTGAGAGCTAGCTTCGCTTCAACCAATTCTTTCGTACCCTCAGCTCTACTCAAGTTAGCTTCGGCTATTTCAAGTGCCTGTTGAGCTTCTTCTGGATCAATGTCACTACCGAGTTCTGCATCATTCCCTAAAATGATGATCTCATTATTAACTATTCTCGCAAAACCACTCCACAGAACCGCCGTTAACCATTGGTCGTCGAGGAGGCGTATTCTCAAAGGACCCATATCTACAGCTGTGTTAATAGGGGCGTGGTTTGGTAATACACCAATTTGGCCACTATTAGTAGATAAAATGATTTCTTTCACTTCACAATTCCAAATAATTCGTTTAGGAGTCAGTACATAAAGATTTAATTTCATTTCTTCAATTTGCTCTCCTCTTCTAAGTTTATAGCTTTCGTGCTAGCTTCATCGATGTTCCCCACCAAATAAAAAGCCTGTTCGGGTAGGCCATCTAATTCTCCAGAAAGGATTAGTTGAAATCCTCTAATTGTTTCTGCAAGACCAACATACTTTCCTGGGGAACCGGTAAAAACTTCTGCCACAAAGAACGGTTGTGATAAGAACCGCTCGATTTTTCGAGCTCTTGCTACAGTTAAACGATCCTCCTCCGATAATTCGTCCAACCCAAGAATTGCGATAATGTCCTGAAGTTCTTTGTAACGTTGTAAAGTTTCCTTAACTCTTTGCGCAGTTTCATAATGTTCGTTGCCAACGATCCGAGGCTGTAACATAGTTGAGGTTGAATCTAAAGGATCTACTGCGGGATAAATACCCTTGGAAGCCAATCCTCTGGAAAGTACGGTAGTAGCGTCCAAATGGGCAAATGTTGTGGCAGGAGCAGGGTCGGTCAAATCGTCTGCAGGTACATAAACTGCTTGGATCGAAGTTATAGATCCCTTTTTGGTAGAAGCAATTCTTTCTTGCAAAGAACCCATTTCTGTACTAAGGGTAGGTTGATAACCCACTGCGGAGGGCATTCTCCCTAATAAGGCAGATACTTCCGATCCTGCTTGAACAAAACGAAAGATATTATCGATGAATAAAAGCACGTCTTGCTTATTAACATCTCGGAAATATTCTGCCATAGTTAGGGCAGTTAAACCAACTCTCATACGAGCTCCCGGTGGTTCATTCATTTGGCCATAGACTAGAGCTACCTTTGATTCCTCAATATTTTTTTCATTAATTACTCCAGATTCCTTCATTTCCATATAAAGATCATTTCCTTCGCGAGTCCGTTCCCCTACTCCGCCAAATACGGATACGCCCCCATGAGCTTTAGCAATGTTATTGATTAATTCCATGATGAGTACTGTTTTACCTACTCCTGCCCCCCCAAATAGTCCGATTTTTCCTCCACGTCGATAAGGAGCTAAAAGATCGACCACCTTAATACCTGTTTCAAAGATAGATAATTTCGTATCTAACTCGATAAAGGCAGGCGCAGATCTATGAATAGGGAATGTTGCACTAGTATCTACAGGCCCCAAATTGTCAATAGGCTCCCCCAGAACGTTAAAAATTCGTCCGAGAGTAGTTCCACCGACTGGAACACTGAGAGGAGCTCCCGTGTCAATAACTTCCATTCCTCTCATCAACCCGTCTGTAGCACTCATAGCTACAGCTCTAACTCGATTATTTCCTAATAATTGTTGTACCTCACAAGTCACATTAATTTGCTTATCGGCAGTGTCTCGACTCTTGACTATCAAAGCGTTATAAATGTAAGGTAACTTGCCCGGGGGAAAAGTGATATCCAGCACGGGTCCAATAATTTGATCAATACGACCTGCGCTGTTTTCTTCAATTGTGGAAACCCCGGGACGCGAAGTAGTAGGATTGGTTCTCATAATTATCACAAATTAAAAAAAAAAAAAGGAATTTGTCGAAATTTTTCTTTTTTTTCTTGTTGAATAATGCCAAATCAAATAAAAAAAAATATCCAAAAATCCAAAACTAAAAAGGAAATAAATTAGTTAATTCAATAAAAAAGAAAAGGGGACTAGCACTTGATTTCGTTGCCCAAGCGAATCCTATTCAATCGTTTACTTATGGAATGAGTCCGTTGGAAAGTTCAATCAATCTTATAAATTTTGCCTTTTGTGAAGGATCTGTGCCTACTCTACCTTCCTATCTAGGACTTCGATATACAAAATATATACTACAGTGAAGCATCGATTGCTGTCAACAGAGAATTTTCTTAGTATTTAGGTATTTAGATTCAAAATATCAAAGGGGCCTATTAAGAACTTTCAAAATGAAAAAATAAGGATTAGGGATTGGTTTGGGTTGCGCTATATCTATCAAAGAGTATACAATAATGATGGATTTGGTGAATCAAATCCACGGTTTAATAACGAACCGTGTTAACTTACCATAACAACAACTCAATTCCTATCGAATTCTTTTCCTATTGAATTCCTATAGTAGAATTCCTATAGGATAGAACGTACACATGGTGTACGCATTATATATGAATGAAACATATTCATTAACTTAAGCATACTCCTTTTTTTATTTAATGAGTTGATATTAATTGAATATCTTTTTTTTTTAGATTTTTGCAAAGGATTCATTTACACCTAATCCATATCGAGTAGACCCTGTCGTTGTGAGAATTCTTAATTCATGAGTTGTAGGGAGGGACTTATGTCACCACAAACAGAAACTAAAGCAAGTGTTGGATTTAAAGCTGGTGTTAAGGATTATAAATTGACTTACTACACCCCGGAGTACGAAACCAAGGATACTGATATCTTGGCAGCATTCCGAGTAACTCCTCAGCCCGGGGTTCCGCCTGAAGAAGCAGGGGCTGCAGTAGCTGCGGAATCTTCTACTGGTACATGGACAACTGTTTGGACTGATGGACTTACCAGTCTTGATCGTTACAAAGGAAGATGCTATCACATCGAGCCCGTTCCTGGGGAAGCAGATCAATATATCTGTTATATAGCTTATCCATTAGACCTATTTGAAGAGGGTTCTGTTACTAACATGTTTACTTCCATTGTGGGTAACGTATTTGGTTTCAAAGCCCTACGCGCTCTACGTTTGGAGGATCTACGAATTCCCGTTGCTTATGCAAAAACTTTCCAAGGTCCGCCTCACGGTATCCAAGTTGAAAGGGATAAGTTGAACAAGTATGGTCGTCCTTTATTGGGATGTACTATTAAACCAAAATTGGGATTATCCGCAAAAAATTATGGTAGAGCGTGTTATGAGTGTCTACGCGGTGGACTTGATTTTACCAAAGATGATGAAAACGTAAACTCACAACCATTTATGCGCTGGAGAGACCGTTTTGTCTTTTGTGCTGAAGCAATTTATAAAGCACAAGCCGAAACTGGTGAAATCAAGGGGCATTACTTGAATGCGACTGCAGGTACATGTGAAGAAATGATTAAGAGAGCTGTATTTGCAAGGGAATTAGGGGTTCCTATTGTAATGCATGACTACATAACTGGAGGATTCACCGCAAATACTAGTTTGGCTCATTATTGCCGCGACAACGGCCTACTTCTTCACATTCACCGAGCAATGCATGCAGTTATTGATAGACAGAAAAATCATGGTATGCATTTCCGTGTATTAGCTAAAGCATTGCGTATGTCAGGGGGAGATCATATCCACTCCGGTACAGTAGTAGGTAAGTTAGAAGGGGAACGCGAAATAACTTTAGGTTTTGTTGATTTATTGCGCGATGATTTTATTGAAAAAGATCGTTCTCGCGGTATCTTTTTCACTCAGGACTGGGCATCCATGCCAGGTGTTATACCGGTGGCTTCAGGGGGTATTCATGTTTGGCATATGCCAGCTCTGACCGAAATCTTTGGAGACGATTCCGTATTACAATTTGGTGGAGGAACTTTAGGACATCCTTGGGGAAATGCACCTGGTGCAGCAGCTAATCGTGTGGCTTTAGAAGCCTGTGTACAAGCTCGTAACGAAGGACGCGATCTTGCTCGTGAAGGTAATGAAATTATCAAAACAGCTTGCAAATGGAGTCCTGAACTAGCCGCAGCTTGTGAAGTATGGAAGGCGATCAAATTTGATTTCGAGCCGGTAGATACCGTAGATAAAGAGAAAAAATAAGTTACGAAATGCAGTAATTCTTCTTTATTCTTCTAATTGATTGGAATTAAATTCGGCTCAATCTTTTTCTTTTAGAAAAGATTGGGCCGAATTTAACTAGATCTTGATACGATCATGAGACTTGACAAATCGAGATTCTTCTATTCTATATATCTAGAATATGGAAAGGTATAATACAATAAACAAATAGAAATAAAAATATAGTATTATCATACGATAATGGAATCAAATACGCAGTATTTACAGAAAAGAGTCTTCGTTTATTGGGAAAGAATCAATATACTTCTAATGTCGAATCGGGATTCACTAAGACAGAAATAAAGCATTGGGTCGAACTCTTCTTTGGTGTTAAGGTAGTAGCTGTGAATAGCCATCGACTACCCGGAAAGGGTAGAAGAATGGGACCTATTCTGGGACATACAATGCATTACAGACGTATGATCATTACCCTTCAACTGGTTATTCTATTCCACTTCTACTTTGTTTAAAATTTAAAGGGTATTCTGAAAGAGGTATTTCTTTTATTTTCACAATAGTTTTCTTTTGAATCCAATTTCAAGTTCGATTAGAAGGATAGAAAGGCGATGAGAATGGGAAAAGAAAAATCAAATATTTTTAATTAATTCCCCTTTTTTGCAATTTTCTTATTATCTATTCCATTCACTTTTTTTATAGATATGGAATACTTTAGTATTTTAAAAGTATTCTAAAAAACAAAGTATTCTAAAAAAAATAGTATTCTATACAAAATAAAGATTTTGTAAATTAAAAAATACAATAGTCAATATTCCTTATAATAGATATACTTAATTATATCATAAGAATCTTAAGATATATTTCGAATAGATAGAAATAGTAAATTTGAATTGAGACACATATTCTATGACAGATTTTAACTTACCCTCCATTTTCGTGCCCTTAGTAGGCTTAGTATTTCCGGCAATTGCAATGGCTTCCTTATTTCTTTATGTGCAGAAAAATAAGATTGTCTAGAAACGACGGGGACAAATTTTCTTAATGTATTTCCAGGATCATAATAGAGATATTTTTTTGTGTAAGTAATATAATATGATGGGGTATGTAGCTCTTTCTACACACAAATGAAAAACGTCTATGGATGCGGATATAGGCTACGAGCATAACATAAATGCATGCATATGCGTAGCCGAGTATAGCGAGTTTTTTTTTAAGCGGATCCACGAATTCTTTTTGAATAGAAAGTCAATGTATCTAACCAATTATTTCACAGGAGTACTAGCTACTGAAGGCTATTTCAGAATCAAAAAAAGTAAAGTCAAAACTATTTAGCTTATTCTCTCAATTTCAATTGACCGCTACTGGATTTAGTATATCTAATATGAATTGGCGATCAGAACACATATGGATAGAACTTCTAAAAGGTTCTCGAAAAAGAGGTAATTTTTTCTGGGCCTGTATTCTTTTTCTAGGTTCATTAGGATTCTTAGCGGTTGGGGCTTCCAGTTATCTTGGTAAGAATATGATATCCGTACTTCCATCTCAACAAATTCTTTTTTTTCCACAGGGGATCGTGATGTCTTTCTACGGAATCGCGGGCCTATTCATTAGCTCCTATTTGTGGTGCACTATTTTGTGGAATGTAGGCAGTGGTTATGACCGATTCGATAGAAAAGAGGGAATAGTGTGCATTTTTCGTTGGGGATTCCCTGGAATAAAACGTCGCATCTTCCTTCGATTCCTTGTGCGGGATATCCAATCAATTAGAATTCAGGTTAAAGAGGGTCTTTATCCCCGTCGTATCCTTTATATGGAAATCCGGGGCCAGGGGGTCATTCCCTTGACTCGTACTGATGAGAAGTTTTTTACTCCACGAGAAATTGAGCAAAAAGCTGCCGAATTGGCCTATTTCTTGCGCGTACCAATTGAAGTATTTTGAGTACCAATTGCAATTTTTTGCAATTGTAAGGGGATTTTCTAGTATTTATCTAAAGGAAGGAACAAACGAGGATAAGAGAAAATTGCTTCTAATTTGTTTTGTCCAAGTGAGATATATGGCATAATATTCTTCCTTTTTTTTATTTCTCTATTCCACTCCATTTAGATCTAAGAAAGAACCCAATACAATGAAATTCCACTAGTATACAAAAAGAGAAATAGATACAAACACAAGGTCTCAAACCTTGTTATAGAATTTTTGTTTCAAAGAAAAGAAATATCATATATATTCAGCGAATGAAATAGAGTCGGCGAATGAAGCGGATTCATTAACAACTCAATTTACAGATCAAAAATGAAAAAAAAGAAAGCATTGCCTTCTTTCCTATATCTTGTATTTATCGTACTTTTGCCCTGGGGAATCTCTTTCTCTTTTAACAAATGTCTGGAACTTTGGATTAAGAATTGGTGGAATACCAGGCAATCCGAAACTTTCTTAACTGATATTCAAGAGAAAAGGATTCTAGAAGGATTCATAGAATTAGAAGAACTTTTTCTCTTGGACGAAATGATAAAAGAGAAACCAAAGACACATGTACAAAAACTTCCTATAGGAATACACAAGGAAATAATACAATTGGCCAAAATAGATAATGAGGATCATCTCCATAGCATTTTGCATTTCTCAACAAATATAATCTGTTTGGCTATTCTAAGTGGTTCTTTTTTTCTGGGTAAAGAGGAACTTGTCATTTTGAATTCTTGGGTTCAGGAATTTTTCTATAACTTAAATGACTCAATAAAAGCTTTTTTTATTCTTTTAGTTACTGATTTTTTTGTTGGATTTCACTCCACTCGCGGTTGGGAACTACTAATTCGTTGGGTCTACAACAATTTTGGATGGGCTCCTAACGAGCTAATTTTCACTATTTTTGTTTGTAGTTTTCCTGTTATTCTAGACACGTGTTTGAAATTTTGGGTCTTTTTTTGTTTAAACCGTCTATCTCCTTCACTTGTAGTCATTTATCATTCAATTAGTGAAGCATAAACTCACTCATTTAATTTCCTAATATTTTTCCTAATATTAATCAAATTAGCATATTTCTTCCTTTAGAAAGAAAGCCTTTTCAAAATTCTTTCTATTTCTACCTGCTCAAGGTATTCATCATTCCAGTACAACTCTTGCAGTAGAATGACAACAGACTCGTGTATAGGGAACTAGATTAGCTTAGCTACCTATCTAATTTATTGTAGAAATTCCGGGATCCGCGATTGGACATGGAAAATAGAAATACTTTTTCTTGGTTAAAGGAACAGATGATTCGATCGATTTCCGTATCGATCATGATATACGTAATAACTCGCACATCTATTTCAAATGCATATCCCATTTTTGCGCAGCAGGGTTATGAAAACCCACGGGAAGCAACTGGACGAATTGTATGTGCCAATTGCCATTTAGCTAATAAGCCTGTGGATATTGAGGTTCCCCAAGCAGTGCTTCCTGATACTGTATTTGAAGCAGTTCTTCGAATCCCTTATGATATGCAGCTGAAACAAGTTCTTGCTAATGGTAAAAAGGGAGGGTTGAATGTGGGTGCTGTTCTTATTTTGCCCGAGGGATTCGAATTAGCGCCGCCCGACCGTATTTCTCCTGAGTTGAAAGAAAAGATAGGAAATCTCTCTTTTCAGAGTTATCGTCCTAATAAAAAAAATATTCTTGTGATAGGCCCTATTCCCGGTAAGAAATATAGTGAAATTGTCTTTCCCATTCTTTCCCCCGATCCCGCTACGAAAAAAGACGTTCATTTCTTAAAATATCCCATATATGTAGGGGGAAACCGAGGAAGGGGACAGATCTATCCTGATGGTAGCAAGAGTAACAATACGGTCTATAATGCTACGTCAACAGGTATAGTAAAAAAAATACTACGTAAAGAAAAGGGGGGATATGAAATATCCATAGTTGATGCGTCGGATGGACGACAAGTGATTGATATTATACCTCCCGGACCAGAACTTCTAGTTTCAGAGGGGGAATCGATCAAGCTTGATCAACCATTAACAAGCAATCCTAATGTCGGAGGGTTTGGTCAGGGGGATGCAGAAATAGTGCTTCAGGATCCATTGCGCGTCCAAGGCCTTTTGTTCTTCTTCGCATCTGTTATTTTGGCACAAGTTTTTTTGGTTCTCAAAAAGAAACAGTTTGAAAAGGTTCAATTGTACGAAATGAATTTCTAGATTATGGGATTTCTTACCATCAAGTTAGAAAAAAGCCTCGATTTCTGTAATTCCTCTATCTCATGCAAAAGAAGAGGATCCAAGGCAGAGGCGAGAACAATAAAAGAAACAAGTCCTTTTAGGAGTAGGAGGAATTGCG